ATAAATTAAATATGAATAGAACAAGAGAGGAGAGCGAATAGCAGAGAAAAGATTATACAAAGCTCTCTACAAGTCATCTACACCTTCCTTTTATATATATTCTTTTTTATATATTTTATTTCATTAATTTTTCATTAATTGAATTTCGTTTGGTGATTAAGGGTAAGTTCCGTAAAAACCCCCGCTTTCTTTGAAATATCATGTACAGTTCCTGTAGGCTGAGCGCCCTTTTCAAGGAAATATAGAATAGCAGGAACATTTAAATAGGTTTGATTCTTTATCGGATCATAAAAACCCACTTTCCGAAGATCTCTTCCCTCTCGTCGGGATCGAACATCAATTGCAACGATTCGATAAATGGCTCATTGGGATAGATGAACAATACCCCCCCTAGAAACGTATAAGAAGTTTTCTCCTCGTACGGCTCAAGAAAATTGGAAATTATATCTATGTATAGAATAATAATGTCAAATATAGCCATAAAATCATCAAACCAACTAGACTATGATTTAAGTACTTATTCTTTCTCCTACCGAAAAAAAAAAAAAAAAATTATTCGTATTCTAAATTTGTACCCTCATAACTCAAGTTGTATAACTCTCAAATAACTCAAGGAAACCTTTTAAGTATTTGATTTATTGAGTGGTCTCTAACCCCTTTTTGTCTGTCTCTTTTAGAATCTATTTTGATTCTGATCTAGTTGTTGAGACAATCGAAAATGGTATTTCCTTGTTCCAGGATCCTTTATCTTTGCCTTGAATCATTGGGTTTAGACATTACTTCGGTGATTTTGAATCGTTTCAAAATGGCAGCAACATACCCTTTTTTATGATTTCTTTCTATCAAAGAATCATATGACTGAGTGATTCTTGTGTAATACACTTTTGATTTGATCGAAAAAGTTTTACCAATTCAAAAAAAGTGACTTTTGAATTTTAAACTTGCTTGAATTGGATCCTTTCGATTTATATATGGAAAATTTATTTACAAATATATTTACGAAGTTGTCACAATTTATTGATTAATACTAACCCTAGATTCTTGCCTCCGAGAAATGAATCAATACTTTTTACTCGAGCTCCATCATGTACGATTTACATCACCCCCCCCCCAAAAAAAAAATGAGAGTTCGAGTGAAACAGAAGAAACGATGTCGAGTCAAGAGCACTTTCATTCCTCTATAATTCCTGTATAATAAAAAATGGTGGATGTAAGAACCCACAACGGATCGTGTCCTTCAAGTCGCACGTTGCTTTCTACCACATCGTTTTAAACGAAGTTTTACCATAACATTCCTTTAGTTTGGAACCAGTATGTAATTGATTCAATTATGGAATCATGAATAGTCATTGGTTCGGTCGGTACATAGTAATCTATACTTTTTCTTTCTATATGAAATATGAATGGCTAGGTTCTGACTAAGTCTCAGAACGAATTAAATTTAATCCCCAATACCCGATACATATATTTTATTTCATTTTTTTTATTTATTTAATATAATAAATATAAATACCACGAATAAAAAAAAAAANTTTCTTTTTGAATCTGCATCTTCAAGTAACTTGATAGTGATAGGACAAATTTACCAATTTCACACTTCTTCGAGTACTACGAACTCATAAGAAATCATCAAAAAGATTTAAGTGATTGAAAAATTTCCGGCTTCGAGATCATTATTTGAATAACATTCTAAAGTAAGGACCACATTCTAGCATCCTAGAATAAATCCATATTTGTATTAAAACATCAATGATTAAAAAACTAGATAGCTAAAAAATCCAATTTCTTTTTTTAATGAAATATGAAATAGCGGATAAAGACTGGTGTAAGGTAAGGTTGTTGTTTTTTCATACTGGCTGCTAAAATAGGAATCGAAATAACAATAATATGGGACCCCCATACAGATAGACTAAAAAACTTTTACTGAAAAAAATTGTTACTGAAAGGAATTATAGATATTCTAGGTTAAATATTTAATATTTAGGGATCACAAATAGATTCAATTACATCTGCGTGTTATTTGAACACGATTCAATTGGTGAAAAAGATATGATTCAGAGAAGAATTATTAAGAATCCTAATAAAACTTTTCCAATCCAATATTATACTCTTAATATTATACTCTTAAACGGAAGGGTATTTTAAAAGGCAATCTTTTTTCTGATATATAGCATTCATTATATATATTATAATGCTATAATTTATAATGCTATAATGGGTTGGGTGTGCTCTGGGACGGAAGGATTCGAACCTCCGAATAGCGGGACCAAAACCCGTTGCCTTACCACTTGGCTACGCCCCATTTCTATTCGACCCTAATAAACACTAATATTGGTATTGGTTGTTCGTCAACTCCAGCATAAATATCTATAAAATAGGTAGATTGTTGCTAGAATTTTAATACGGGTCGATATAGAATTAAACTGAATTTATTGATCATTACATAGAATTCAATTAAGATATTGTATGAAAGTATGATTTAATCTATTCTCTTTTGATTTGAGAATTGAAGGATTTTTGATTGGGGGAGTTCAAAGAAGGTTTTGGGGGTCTATCTTATTTAGTTTTATTCATTTTCCCTTCTATCAATAACTCAACTTATTAATAACTCAATCAAAATAAATACAATTATCTTCAATAACAAAAATAACAAAATGTTTGTTATGCTTAATATATTTAATTTGATCTGGATCTGTCTTAATTCTGCCCTTTGTTCAAGCGGTTTTTTCGTTGCCAAATTACCGGAGGCCTACGCTTTTTTGAATCCAATCGTAGATATTATGCCAGTAATACCTGTGCTATTTTTGCTCTTAGCTTTTGTTTGGCAAGCTGCTGTAAGTTTTCGATGAGATCTTTAATAATGTCCTAGGCAAATCCATGATTGATTCGAAAAAAAAAAAATTCTAACATAACACTTGATAAGATTAGATAAGTTTTAGAGTATGAACTCCCGATTCAAATATTGGAATTCGTGTACAGCCGCGCTAAATCTGGATCAACCCATTTCCTTATTCTGACCTTTTTCCGTTGAAAGACCTTATTGGAGTACTCACAATGTCTAATTGTGGGTATGAAAGAAAATTTTTGGTAATGAAAAACTCCACTTTTATTAAAAATATTACAAATGCATTTTTTGATAATTTCGTTTTCTATTTCTAAAAAAAAAAACTTTATTTCTTGGTGTCAAAATACAAAATAAAAATAGTAGGGTATGCGGTCTAAAATAAAAATAGCGAATCTATTCTCTTTTTTCCTAAAAAAGAATTTTGGAGATTGTGTAATGCTTACTCTCAAACTATTTGTTTACACGGTAGTAATATTCTTTGTTTCTCTCTTTATCTTCGGATTCCTATCTAATGATCCAGGGCGTAATCCTGGACGTGAAGAATAAAAAAGAAATAAGGTTTTTCTTCCTTGATTTTAAAACATTCTTAGCTTAGTAGGATTTTATCTATTCCAATCGGACTCGCGAGAAATTCGAAAGAAAATAAAAAGGTATCGATGAAAACGGAAAGAGAGGGATTCGAACCCTCGGTACGAAAAACTCGTACAACGGATTAGCAATCCGACGCTTTAGTCCACTCAGCCATCTCTCCCCCAATTGAAAGGGGTTAATTACTATGTTACATCACAAAAAAAAGGCTTGAAAAAAAGCCCTTATTTTTTCTTTTCTTCATTTTTATTTGTTTTATATTTGTTTTAATTATTTAGTGTTTATATATTTCTTTTTATGTATTATTTATTATATTATTTATATGTTACTATATCATATATTTTTTTTATATATTAATACATATTATATTAATATATGTTATTTTTAATATATGTTATTTTTGTATGTTAATATATATGTTATATTAGATTTGTTAGATTATTAGAATTTTAGATTATTAGAATTCTGTATTTTATATTTTTCTATTTCTTTTTTGAGTATTTTTTATTATTTTATTCATTTTATTTTATTATATTATGTGTAATATAGAACAGATATAATAAATTATACAATAGATATAGAATGATAATGATATAAAACTAAATTCCATTTAGTTTAGATAAAATAAAAGCATTTATGTTTATATTTTATGTAAAAAATATGAATATATAAATAAGAATATATAAAGAATATAAAGAAAGGGCTTGAAAGAGATATCACCAATCCAACCTACAATAGTTCAATACATAAATCCAATATAAATTATAAATGAAATAAATATAAAAAATCCAATAGAAATAAAATCTAGAAATGGAATCTGTATTTGTTGATATATTTAATATAGATTTGTTTAATTAATATATGTTTAATATATAAATTCCATATAATATAGAAATCAAAAAAAGACAAAATAATAAATAAAAAAACTCTTTGATTTCGTCCGAAAGGGCCTTTTATTTCCACGGCTTGGCCTGGTCAGTACCTAGCCGGGCCGGGCCTTTTTTGTTCAATCGTAATAAAATTTTGTATTTTATTTGAAAACAATTCATTTGAAAACAAAAAGGCTTGTTATTGAAACAACAAAAGTCATAAAAAGAACAATTTAGGTATAGAATCAAAGCGTGATTTCCTATTTTAATTTCTTATCTTCTTTATTTTTGTTGGCTTAAATTAAGTAGTTTTGTCGAGACCTATCTGTCGAAAACCTCCAGAAAAAGAAAACACTTCTTATTTTATTTAGTTATTTTTGAGTTATTTATTATTTGAATAAATGAATAAATAAGTCCTCTTTTTCTACTCTCATTAGGTCCTCTAACAAAACACGTCAAGGCTCTCATTTTAATGATTCTTTTATGATCCTATCTTTTGATTACGCCCGAGTTTCTTGTTCGACAAAAAGTCCATTTATATACAATAATCGGATTGGAGCGGGTATAGTTTAGTGGTAAAAGTGTGATTCGTTCTATTAACCCCAAAATAGTTAAGGGGTCCTCGGTTTGATTAATATTCCATTCCGATCAAAAACTTTTTTTCTTAAAAGGATTAAATCCTTTACCTTTCAATGAAA